ATCAATAATTATGATTTTACGTATGGACAATTCCTCAATATCTTGTTCATTCGCAACAAAATATTTGATTTGTGCGGCGGTAAAAAAAAACATGCTTTTTTGGAGAGAGATACTATTTCACCAATCGAGTCACAGGTATCTAACATATTCATACCTAAGGATTCTCCACAAAGTGGTGACGAAACGTATAACTTGTACAAATATTTCCATTTTCCAATTCGATCCGATCCATTCGTTCGTAGAGCTTTTTATTCGATCGCAGACATTTCTGGAACACCTCTAACAGAGGGAGAAATAGTCCATTTTGAAAGAACTTATTGTCAACCTCTTTCAGATCTGAATCTATCTGATTCAGAAGGGAAGAACTTGCATCAGTATCTCAATTTCAATTCAAACATGAGTTTGATTCACACTCCATGTTCTGAGAAAGATTTACCATCCGAAAAGAGGAAAAAACGGAGTCTTTGTCTAAAGAAATGCGTTGAGAAAGGGCAGATGTATAGAACCTTTCAACGAGATAGTGCTTTTTCAACTCTCTCAAAATGGAATCTATTCCAAACATATATGCCATGGTTCCTTACTTCGGCAGGGTACAAATATCTAAATTTTTTATTTTTAGATACTTTTTCAGACCTATTGTCGATACTAAGTAACAGTCCAAAATTTGTATCCATTTTTCATGATATTATGTATGGATCAGATATATCATGGCGAATTCTTCAGAAAAAAGGGTGTCTTCCACAATGGAATCTGATAAGCGAAATTTCGAGAAAGTGTTTACATAATTTTCTTATGTTCGAAGAAATGATTCATCGAAATAATGAGTCACCATTGATATCGACACATCTGAGATTGCCAAATGTTCATGAGTTCCTCTATTCAAGCCTTTTCCTTCTTCTTGTTGTTGGATATCTCGTTCGTACACATCTTCTCTTTGTTTCCCGAGCCTCTAGTGAGTTACAGACAGAGTTCGAAAAGGTCAAATCTTTGATGATTCCACCATACATGATTGAGTTGCAAAAACTTCTGGATAGGTATCCTACATCTGAACTGAATTCTTTCTGGTTAAAGAATCTCTTTCTAGTTGCTCTGGAACAATTAGGAGATTCTCTAGAAGAAATCCGGAGTTCTGTTTCTGGCGGCAACATGCTATTGGGTGGTGATCCCGCTTATGGGGTCAAATCAATCCGTTCTAAGAAGAAATATTTGAATATCAATCTCATCGATCTCATAAGTATCATACCAAATCCCACCAATCGAATCACTTTTTCGAGAAATACGAGACATCTAAGTCATACAAGTAAAGAGATCTATTCATTGATAAGAAAAAGAAAAAACGTGAACAGTGATTGGATTGATGATAAAATGGAATCCTGGGTTGCGAGCAGTGATTCGATTGATGATGAAGAAAGAGAATTTTTGGTTCAGTTCTCCACCTTAACGACAGAAAAAGGGATTGATCAAATTCTATTGAGTCTAACTCATAGTGATTATTTATCTAGTGATCATTTATCAAAGAACGACTCTGGTTATCAAATGATTGAACACCCGGGAGCAATTTACTTACGATATTTAGTTGACATTCATAAAAAGTGTCTAATGAATTATGAGTTCAATACATCCTGTTTAGCAGAAAGACGGATATTCCTTGCTCATTATCAGACAATCACTTATTCACAAACCTCGTGTGGGGCTAATAGTTTTCATTTCCCGTCTCATGAAAAACCCTTTTCGCTCCGCTTAGCCCTATCCCCCTCTAGGGGTATTTTAGTGATAGGTTCTATAGGAACTGGACGCTCCTATTTGGTTAAATACCTAGTGACAAACTCCTATGTTCCTTTGGTATTTCTGAACAAGTTCCTGGATAACAAGCCTAAAGGTTTTCTTTTTGATGATATCGATATTGATGATAGTGACAATGATAGTGACGAGATTGATGCTAGTGACGATATCGATCTTGACCTCGATACGGAGCTGCTAACTCTGATGAATGCGCTAACTATGGATATGATGCCGGAAATAGATCGATTTTCTATCACCCTTCAATTCGAATTAGCAAAAGCAATGTCTCCTTGCATAATATGGATTCCAAACATTCATGATCTGGATGTGAATGAGTCGAATTACTTATCCCTCGGTCTATTAGTGAACTATCTATCCAGGGATTGTGAAAGATGTTCCACTAGAAATATTCTTGTTATTGCTTCGACTCATATTCCCCCAAAAGTGGATCCCGCTCTAATAGTTCCGAATAAATTAAATACATGCATTAAGATACGAAGGCTTCTTATTCCACAACAACGAAAGCACTTTTTCAATCTTTCATATACTAAGGGATTTCACTTGGAAAAGAAAATGTTCCATACTAATGAATTCGGGTCCATAACCATGGGTTCCAATGCACGAGATCTTGTAGCACTTACCAATGAGGCCTTAGCGATTAGTATTACACAGAAGAAATCAATTATAGACACTAATACAATTAGATCCGCTCTTCATA